CGGGGGGGGGGTTAATGTTTAGGGTATAAACTTTAGATTGGGGCCTAGTAAGGGGAAAATTGAGGCAAAATGTCCTGGTTTTATATTGGGGCTTAAAAAAAAGGCCTAAAATTATTTTAATAATGTAATATTGTAATTTATGCTCATTCTGGGAATAAAAAAAGATTCTAGAGGTTTTCCTGTTTCCGGGGGGTTTGCAGGAGTGTTAAGAACCTTAGGAGTTTAGGGGGGTAGGGGGGTTTGACGCGAAAAAACGGTTGTTTTTAGACGAGAAGTTGTTAAGAGGGGGGATATCTTAGGGAAGTCTCGAGTAAAAAGCACTTATTATGCTCTTGATATCACTTTAGCAATTCTTCGATTAATATCTTTTTATAATTCACATAGTTTATTATAATCAAGGAAAATGTACAACCTTGTCAGCTAAAACCGTGTGCGCTCTGAAATGCCAAGTGAAAAGGAAAAAAAAAAAGAAAAACCCCTTGCTCGCTGGAGTGAACGCTCGGCTTGCTGGGTAACGAGTCGTATGATTAAACGCATTAACTTATGCAAGCGTCGATGAAAGTATGGGGAATAATATCAATTAATGGACCTGAAATAGGAACCAAATGCCAGGAATAATTCACTGAGTGAAACCCCCACAATTAGTATCCTTGACCTTACACGAATGATTAACATTTAGAAATGAGCCAGTTGGTGGTCTCTTACTGTGCATTTTTGGTGAGAGTTGACGGGATGTTGAGTCAAAGTATATCTGTCTTAAGCTATCACCCGGTGAGCATCTTGTTTTGGTGAGAGTTGACGGGGTGTTGAGTCAAAGTATATCTAAACTGTATGAAGTTAATGTTAGTAATACTGTTTCGATTTAGTCGAATTGTTTTATTGTTTATTTAATCAAATTTTTGGTTTATGTTACCCTTAGTTATACAAGTTTATGTCTACCTTAGTTAATATTTTGATGAGTGAATGTGTTAATTCGACTTTTTTTGAAATTTTTATTTATGTCGGGGTACATTATATAAAATGGTTAATATAAATTAATGGTGTTATTACATACATGTATATAAAATACTTCAGAAGGTAGTTTAATGACAGAATCCTAGCTTTGGGAGTTAGGGGTGAAAGTTTAAGTCTTTCCTTTCTGAGCAGAAGGGGGGAGTCTAACCCCCGGCCTCCGGTTTACAAGACCGGCGCTCTGATTCTGAGCTACTTGTGCATTTTTTTCATGAAAAGAATAGCTTGTTCTCTAGGAGTCCCGTTAGTGGCATAAAAACAAGGAAAATTAAGAAGTATAGGGTGGATGCGATTTGACCAATAACAATGTAAGGATCTTCAACGGGTATTCCTCCAATTCAAGTTAGAATAGCTACGTCTGCAATTAGAATCCAGAAAACGAGTTGTGATAAAGGGCGAAATGTAAGGGATCGTTGTTTACAGGTGTGAAGTATGGGGACCAATAGAAGAACTAAGATTGCGGCTAGGAGGGCAATTACTCCTCCAAGTTTATTAGGAATTGAGCGTAGGATGGCGTAGGCAAATAAAAAATATCACTCCGGTTTGATGTGGGGGGGAGTAACAAGGGGGTTGGCCGGGGTGAAGTTGTCAGGATCTCCTAGGAGGTTAGGGGAGAAAAGGGCTAATGTTGTTAGTGCAATTAATAGAATGATAAACCCTAGTAGGTCTTTGTAGGAGAAGTAGGGGTGGAAGGGGATTTTGTCCACGTTTGAGCTGAGGCCGGCGGGGTTGGTTGAACCTGTTTCGTGAAGGAAAATTAAGTGAAGAACTGTTGCAGCTGCAACAATAAAAGGTAGAAGGAAATGGAAGGCAAAGAATCGGGTAAGGGTCGCGTTGTCTACTGAAAAGCCCCCCCAAATTCATTGGACTAGTGTGTTTCCTACGTAGGGAACTGCTGAGAGTAGGTTTGTAATTACTGTGGCTCCTCAGAATGATATTTGTCCTCATGGAAGGACGTAGCCCACGAAGGCGGTAGCTATTACTAGGAGTAACAGGACTACTCCAATATTTCAAGTTTCTTTATATAGGTATGAGCCATAGTAGAGGCCTCGCCCAATGTGGAGGTAAATGCAGATGAAGAAGAAGGATGCGCCGTTGGCGTGCAGGTTGCGGATAAATCAGCCGTAGTTTACGTCTCGGCAGATATGTGCTACGGAGGAGAATGCGGTGGTAATGTCAGAGGTGTAGTGTATGGCTAAGAAAAGTCCGGTGAGGATTTGGGCGCCAAGACAAAGTCCAAGTAGAGACCCGAAATTTCATCAGGCTGAGAGACTAGCTGGGGCAGGGAGGTCAATGACTGCGTCGTTAGCAATTTTAATAAGGGGGTGGGATTTTCGTAGGCTGGCCATTAGGTTCTTGTAGTTGAATAACAACGGTGGTTTTTCAAGTCATTAGTTCAGGTTAGAGTCCTGGCAGGAATTATGACCTTTGTCTTGTTTTTAGTTCTTTTTTTACTGGTGCTCGGCCTTGTGGCAGTTGCTTCAAACCCTTCGCCTTATTTTGGGGCGTTAGGATTGGTGGTAACAGCGGGGGTTGGTTGTGGGGTTTTGGTCGGACATGGGGGTTCATTTTTGTCTTTAATTTTATTTTTAATTTACCTGGGGGGGATGCTGGTAGTGTTTGCTTATTCGGCAGCGTTGGCTGCGGAGCCATATCCTGAGAGCTGGGGAAGTTGATCTGTAATGGTTTATGGGGTGGGGTACTTGGTGTGTGTTTTTGTTGTAGCAGGGGTATTTTGAGGGGGTTGATATGAGGTTTCTTGGTTGGTTGTGGACGAGCTGGTGGAGTTTTGTATGTTGCGGGGGGACTCGGGAGGAGTGGCGTTGGTTTACTCTTCGGGGGGTTTTGTTTTAGTTATTAGTGCTTGAGTTCTTTTGCTAACACTTTTTGTTGTTTTAGAGTTAACTCGTGGGTTAAATCGAGGGGCTTTACGTGCAGTTTAGTTGGAGGGTAAAAAGAAGATGGTAATAATAATAACAGTAACTAAAAACAAGGCTAGGTAGGTTTTGATTATTCCTCGTTGAATGTTACTTATAGAGGTAACAAGAGGAAGGTTGAGGGAGTTTAGGGCCTTAGGTCCTACTTTTTCTAGCCATGTTTGGTCGATTGTCTGGCTGGCGATAGTTTGTCCAAGTTTTAGATTAAGTTTTGGTATTAGGCGGTGAATAATTATTGGAAAAAATCCAAGTATATTAGAAAAGTGGTGGGCGGGGACGTTTGGTATAATTTTTGTTTGGGTATTAGTAAGTCGGGCAAGTTCAAGGGCTGTAAGAAGTCCAAGAATCGTAACAATAAGGGCGGCTAGTTTAAGGGAAGGGTGGAGGGTGAGGATGGGGGTCTTTATAGGGGCAATGTTGGAGGAAATTAGTAGTCCTGCAATAATGCTTCCTCAGGCTAGACGTTTAAGAGGGTTGGTCACTATAGGGTTGTTTTCGTTAATGGGGGAGAATGCATTTATTCGAGGGTAATTTATGGAGACAAAAAAGATAACACGTAAGCTATAAATTGCGGTGAATGAAGTAGCCAGTAGGGTTAGGACAAGGGCTCAGGCGTTTAGGTAAGATGTGTTAAGGGCTTCAATAATAGCGTCTTTTGAAAAGAAGCCGGCTAGGAAAGGAGTGCCTGTGAGGGCGAGACTTCCAATGGTAAGGCATGATGAGGTGAGTGGGGTAAGGTGGTGCATGCCCCCTATTTTTCGGATATCTTGCTCGTCGTTTAAGCTGTGAATAGTGGAACCTGAACAAAGGAATAGTATTGCTTTGAAAAATGCGTGGGTGCAAATGTGTAGGAAGGCTAGTTGCGGTTGGTTGAGGCCGATGGCAACTATTATTAGCCCAAGTTGGCTTGAGGTGGAGAAGGCAACGATTTTTTTGATATCGTTTTGGGTAAGGGCACAAGTGGCGGTAAACATGGTAGTTAGGGCGCCGAGGCATAGGCAGGTAGTTAAAGCTGTTTGGTTATTTTCAAGAATAGGGCTTATACGAATTAGGAGAAAGATTCCTGCAACAACTATGGTGCTAGAGTGCAGTAGTGCGGAGACTGGGGTTGGGCCTTCCATAGCGGAGGGGAGTCAGGGGTGGAGACCAAATTGAGCTGATTTACCGGCGGCAGCTAGGATTAGTCCTAGGGCAGGGAGGGTTAGATCTAGGTCTTTAGAGGTCGAAAAGATTTGCTGTAGGTCCCAGGAGTTTAGGTTGGTTACTATTCATGCTATAGTGAGGATAAATCCGATATCTCCGACGCGGTTATACAAGACAGCTTGTAGGGCTGCGGTGTTTGCGTCAGCTCGGGCGTATCATCAGCCGATGAGGAGAAAAGATATAATCCCTACGCCCTCTCAGCCAATGAACAGCTGGAACAAATTGTTTGCTGTAACTAAAATAATTATGGCGATCAGGAAGATTAGGAGGTATTTAAAAAAGCGGTTTGTATGAGGGTCGGCGTGTATGTATCACATTGCAAATTCTAGGATTGACCAGGTCACGTATAGGGCAACGGGTGTGAAGATGAGGGAATAGATGTCAAATTTGAAACTGATGTTAATATCAAATGAGTTTGTGATTGCCCAAGACCAATCAGAAATGATTGCCTGTAGTCCAAAGTTCATAAAAAGTAGTAATGGGAGTAGACTAATTAGGAAAGCTGCTTTTACTGCTGTTTTAATAGATTGGGTGAGTTTTAGGGTTTCTTTGGGAATTGAAGTCAGGGTAGTTACTACGGGGTAAAGTAGTAAAACAAACACCATTAGTATGCTAGAAGTCATTGCGAGGGGGGCACCGTGCATAGCTGCTACTTGGATTTGCACCAAGAGTTTTTGGTTCCTAAGACCAACGGATGAGCTGTTATCCTTTAGGAGCGTTTGAGGGAGCCTTGGGGTTTAACCAAGGGGTGTGAAAATTAGCAGTTTCCATTGCTATCGAGCCTCTCTCGGTGGAAGAGGAGGGTTTAACTCCTGTTTTTAGAATCACAATCTAATGTTTTTACTAAACTACATCTACATGAGGTTCAACCTCAGATTAGCTCGGGTTTAAGAATAAGTAGAAGAAGAGGGAGCAGGTGGAGTGCGATCAGGAGGTGCTCTCGAGTGTGGGAGGGCTCTAGCATTGTGATGTGGCTTGGTAGGGGCCCGCGTTGGGTTATAAGAAACATGTACAGTGAGTAGCCAGCAGTAATTAAGGTTCCAGCCCCTGTCAAAATAATAGTTAGTCAGGACCAGTTAAAAAGAGTAACAATTACAGTTAATTCTCCTATGAGATTAGGGAGGGGGGGAAGGGCAAGGTTAGCAAGACTAGAAATAAACCATCAGGCCCCTATTAAGGGAAAAATAACCTGTAGTCCCCGGGTAAGTACTATTGTTCGGCTATGGGTTCGTTCGTAGTTGGTGTTTGCTAAGCAGAAAAGTGCGGAGGAGGTTAATCCGTGGGCAATTATAAGAATCAGGGCTCCCGTAAATCCTCAGGGTGTTTGGGTTAAGATTCCGCCTGCTACTAAGCCCATGTGACTAACGGATGAGTAGGCGATGAGAGATTTTAGGTCTGTTTGTCGCAGGCAGATGGAGCCCGTTATAATAATGCCTCATAGGGCTAGAATAATAAAGGGGTAGCAAAGCCCCTTGGTAAGGGGTTCAAGTATTACTATTACTCGCATTATTCCGTAGCCCCCCAGTTTAAGTAGGACTGCGGCTAGGACCATTGAGCCGGCAATTGGGGCTTCGACGTGGGCTTTTGGTAGTCATAGGTGTACGCCATACAGGGGTATTTTAACAAGGAATGCTAGCAAGCATGCTGTTCATCAAAGGGTATTTATATAGAGGTTCGGCAGGGGTATACTAAAATGTGGAAGGGTTAAAAGAGATATGGTTCCTAAAGAATTTTGTAGGGTAAGGAGTGCAACTAGGAGGGGAAGAGAACCAGCTAGGGTATAAAATAGAAAGTAGGTGCCTGCATTTAGGCGCTCTGTTTGGTTTCCTCAGCGGGTAATAATAACAAGAGTGGGGATTAAGGTGGCCTCAAATATTATAAAGAACATAATTAGTTCGGTGGCGCTGAAGGCTAAGATAAGGAAGAATTGTAGGGATGTTAAAAGTAATATGTATATACGTTGGCGGTTTACGGGCTCTTTGGCTGTGTGGTTTTGACTCGCTAGAATCATTAAGGGAAGGAGTCAACAGGTTAAGATTAGTAGAGGGGTGGAGATTGGGTCGGTGGCTATTATAGGGTTAAGTGATGTTCACTTAGTTTCTGAAAGGTTTTGGAGTCAGGAGAGGCTTATTAGTGCAATTAAAAAGCTGTGGGTGAGGGAGGTGGGCCATAGTCATTTGGCAGGTGTTAGTCAAATAGTTGGGGTAAGTATAAGGGTCGGGATTAAAATTTTTAGCATTGGAGGAGGTTAAGACTTTGTAGGCGGTCTGTGCCGTGGGTACGGGCGGTTGCTACTAGAAGGGCGAGGCCAGCGCTTGCTTCACATGCAGAAAAAGCCAGAAGAAGTAGGGGGGAGGTTGAGAAGTTGGTGGCGTCTAGTTGAAGAGATCATAAAGAGAGTGCAATAAATAGTGCTAATATTATCCCTTCGAGGCAGAGGAGGGCAGATAGAAGATGATACCGGTGGAATGCAAGGCCTGTGAGGCCTAGAATAAAGGCTGATGAGAAGGCAAAGTGAACAGGGGTCATTAGGCAATTGTGGACTTTAACCACAAGCTTTTGAGCCGAAATCAAGTATTTTATTTAGACTAACTGCCTATTCGGCTCACTCAAGGCCACCTTGGGCTCACTCATAAGCTAAGCCAAGGGTTAAGAGGGCTAGGACAATACTGGCCCATGCGAAAGTGAGTAAGGGGGTTGGTAGTTGGTCTCCTCAGGGAAGAGGGAGAAGGAGGGCAATTTCTAGGTCGAAGAGAAGAAATAGAATTGCTACGAGAAAGAACCGTAATGAAAAGGGGAGGCGGGCAGATCCTATCGGGTCAAAGCCGCATTCATAGGGGGAAAGTTTTTCATGGTCTGGGCGGACAGCGGGGAGCCAAAACGAGACTAGGGCAAGGGCTAGAGAAAGAGCTGAGGTAATACAAATGATTGTAGTTACTAGGTTCATTATTTTTCCTTGGACTTTAACCAAGACCAGGTGATTGGAAGTCACTTATACTTTTTAGTACTAGAAAAATTAGGATCCTCATCAGTAGATAGAAACGTAAAGGAAAAGTCACACTACGTCAACAAAGTGTCAGTATCAGGCGGCAGCTTCAAATCCAAAGTGATGATTTGATGTAAAGTGGTGCTTAATTTGTCGTAGGAGGCAGACGGCGAGGAATGTTGTACCAATAATTACGTGTAGCCCGTGGAAGCCTGTTGCTACGAAGAAGGTAGTGCCATAAACTCCGTCGGCAATAGTAAAGGGGGCTTCATAGTACTCTATGGCTTGGAGAAAGGTGAAGTATGTGCCTAGAATAATGGTAAGCCCAAGGGAGTGGATAGCTTGTTTTCGATTTCCTTCCATAATGCTGTGATGGGCCCAGGTGACTGTCACTCCGGATGCTAAAAGTACGGCGGTGTTTAGTAGTGGAACTTCAAATGGGTCTAAGGTGAAGATTCCTGTTGGGGGTCAAACACCCCCTAGCTCAGGGGTTGGGGCTAAGCTTGAGTGGTAAAATGCTCAGAAGAAGCCTAAGAAAAAAAGTACTTCAGAGGCGATGAATAGGATTATACCGTAACGTAGGCCTTTTTGGACAGGGGGTGTGTGGTGGCCTTGGAAAGTGCCCTCTCGAACAACGTCTCGTCATCATTGGATAACTGTAAAGACTAGCAGTATAAGGCCTAAGGCTATAAGGGATATGTAGTGAAAGTGGAACCATACTGCGATTCCTGAAGTTATTAGTAGGGCAGCGATAGCCCCTGTGAGGGGCCAGGGGCTTGGGTCGACTATGTGATATGGATGTGCTTGATGTGCCATTAGATATTTTCTTGTAGGTATAGGCTTAATAGAAGAACAAATACGTAGGCTTGGATTATTGCGACAGCAAATTCGAGGAGGGTGAGCAGAAGTAAAAGGATGGTTGTCAAAATAGCGACAGATGGTATAGAGGTAAACAAGATAAAAGAGGCGGAGGCGATAAGTTGTATGAGGAGATGGCCGGCTGTCAGGTTAGCGGTGAGTCGAACTCCAAGGGCTAGAGGTCGAATGAGTAGGCTAATGGTTTCAATAATAACTAGAATAGGAATTAAGGGGGTGGGAGTGCTCTCGGGGAGGAGATGTCCTAGGGCATGTGTGGGTTGGTTTCGAAAGCCAATAATCACTGTTGCAAGCCATAGGGGGACTGCTAGGCCAAGGTTAAGTGAAAGTTGGGTGGTAGGGGTAAATGTATATGGGAGGAGCCCTAGAAGGTTAATTGTGATTAGGAAAATTATAAGGGAGGCAAATAGGAGTGCTCATTTATGACCTCCTAGGTTAAGGGGGAGGAGAAGTTGGTGTGTAAAACGTCGAATAAATCACGCTTGAAGGGTTAGTACTCGGTTGTTTAGTCAACGGCGGGAGGGGGTAGGGAAGAGTACTCAAGGTAAGAGGGTTGCAAGGGCAATTAGGGGAATTCCTAGAAGGGTCGGGGATATAAACTGGTCAAAAAAGTTTAGTATCATAATCAGTTTCAGGGGTTAGTTTTAGGGGTTTTTGAGCTTAAAGGGGTTGGCTCATTAGGAAAGGAGTGGCCGATGGTTTTAGGGGGGAGAATGGTTAAAAAGACTAATCAGGAGAAGATAAGAATGGCGAGTCAGGGGGCAGGGTTGAGCTGAGGCATATCACCAAGGGTGGGCGGTAGTCACCAGTTTTTAGCTTAAAAGGCTAATGCTTATAACCAGTTTAGCATCTTGGTGAGGCGTCTTCGATTATCAATGAAGTTCAGTTTTCAAAGTGTTCAAGGGGGACTGCTTCAATAACAATAGGTATGAAGCTGTGGTTGGCTCCGCAGATTTCAGAGCATTGACCATAGAATACGCCTGGTCGGTTGGTAATAAAGGTGGTTTGGTTTAGTCGTCCAGGGACTGCATCTACTTTTAGTCCAAGTGAAGGGACAGCTCAAGAGTGGAGGACGTCTTCGGCGGAGATAAGGACTCGGATGGGGGATTCTACGGGTACTACTATTCGGTGGTCTGTCTCTAATAGTCGAAACTGCCCAGGGGTTAGGTCTTGTGTAGGAATTATATATGAGTCAAAGGCTAGGTCTTCATAGTCTGTATACTCGTAGCTTCAATATCACTGATGGCCTATGGCTTTAATTGTTAGGTGGGGGTCGTTGATCTCGTCTATAAGATATAGGATTCGAAGGGAAGGGAGGGCGATTAGGATTAGGATTGCTGCGGGGAGGACGGTTCAGATGATCTCAATTTCTTGGGAGTCCAGAACGAGTTTGTCTGTAAGCTTAGCTGTGACTATAGCAACAATAATATAAAGAATTAGGGTGCTGATTAGGAATACGATTATTAGGGCGTGGTCGTGAAAGTGGAGGAGTTCTTCTATTAAGGGTGAAGCTGCATCTTGGAAACCAAGTTGTGAGGGATGTGCCATTAGTGGTCAAAGTACATGGGGGTTTAACCCACAACTCTTCCTTGACAAGGAAGTGTAATAGTTTTACTAGTACCTTATAAAGAAAGTGACAGAGCAGTTATGTGTCTGGCTTGAAACCAGTTTATGGGGGTTCGACTCCTCCCTTTCTCGTTAATCGTGTCGGGTTTGGACGAAAGCGGGCTCTTCAAATGTGTGGTATGGTGGAGGGCAGCCGTGCAGTCATTCGATGTTTATTGCGGTTAGTTCCACTGACAGTACTTCTCGCTTAGCGGTGAAAGCTTCTCACAGGATAAATAGGAACATAATTACGGCTACCAGGGATACTATCGAGCCGATGGATGAGACTGAGTTTCAGAGCGTATAAGCGTCTGGGTAGTCGGAGTAGCGCCGTGGTATTCCTGCTAGTCCTAGGAAGTGTTGAGGGAAGAATGTAAGATTTACTCCTGCAAATATTACCCCAAAGTGGACTTTAGCTCAGGTAGCATGAAGAGTATATCCTGAGAGTAGAGGGAATCAGTGAACAAATGCTGCTATAATGGCAAATACTGCTCCCATGGAAAGTACGTAATGGAAGTGTGCTACTACATAGTATGTGTCGTGGAGGACAATGTCTAGTGATGAATTGGAGAGGACAATACCTGTAAGACCGCCAACAGTAAATAGGAAAATAAACCCAAGGGCTCAGAGGAGGGGGGTCTCTCATTTAATGTTACCTCCGTGCAGGGTGGCTAGTCAGCTAAATACTTTTACACCAGTGGGGATGGCAATGATTATGGTTGCGGACGTAAAATATGCTCGAGTATCAACATCTATACCAACAGTAAATATGTGATGGGCTCAAACAATAAACCCTAGAAGGCCAATTGCTATTATTGCTCATACTATTCCTATATACCCAAAGGGTTCTTTTTTACCAGCATAATAGGCTACGATATGAGAGATTATTCCGAAGCCAGGAAGAATAAGAATATAGACTTCAGGATGACCGAAGAATCAGAATAAGTGTTGGTAAAGGATTGGGTCTCCGCCTCCGGCGGGGTCAAAAAAGGTTGTATTAAGATTTCGGTCTGTAAGAAGTATAGTGATTCCTGCTGCCAGCACAGGCAGAGACAACAGGAGAAGTACGGCTGTAATAAGGACGGCCCAAACAAAGAGGGGAATTTGATATATTGATATGGTGGCAGGTTTTATGTTAATAATTGTTGTGATGAAGTTGATTGCTCCTAGAATAGAGGAAACTCCGGCCAGGTGAAGAGAAAAAATTGTGAGGTCAACGGAGGCTCCCGCATGAGCTAGGTTACCAGATAGAGGGGGATAAACAGTTCATCCTGTTCCTGCTCCTGCTTCAACTCCGGAGGAGGCTAGGAGAAGAAGAAAAGATGGGGGGAGAAGTCAAAAGCTTATATTATTTATTCGGGGGAAGGCTATGTCAGGGGCCCCAATTATAAGAGGTACGAGTCAATTTCCGAACCCTCCAATTATGATAGGCATTACTATAAAGAAAATCATCACGAACGCGTGTGCGGTAACGATGACGTTATAGATCTGGTCGTCGCCAAGAAGAGCCCCAGGTTGGCTGAGTTCAGCCCGGATTAATAGGCTAAGGGCGGTGCCGACTATCCCGGCCCAGGCACCAAATACAAGATAAAGGGTACCGATGTCTTTATGATTGGTCGAAAAAAATCAACGTGTGATTGTCACAGGTAGGGTGGCTGAGTAAGTGGTGGGTTGTAGCCCCATAAACAGAGGTTTGAGCCCTCTTCCTACCAAGCCCCAGGGTGTTACACATAAGATTGCAAATCTTAAGAGGCAGGATAATACCTGCTGGGGCTTTCCCCCGCCTTTTATGTTTGACAAGGCGGGGGAAAGTAGATAGATGCTCGCTGGTTAGGGCGCTTAGCTGTTAACTAAGTTTTTGTAGGATCGAGGCCTGCCTGTCTAGATAAGGCTTTAGCTTAATTAAAGTGTCTGTTTTGCATACAGGAGATGCGGGGTAGTAATCCGTAAGTCTTAATAGGGACTGGGAGATTCTCACTCCCGCTTAGGGCTTTGAAGGCTCTTGGTCTTTTGTTATCCTAAGTCTCTTAGAGGGGCATCAGGGAAACTGCGGTGGGAGTAAGGGGAAGAAGTAAAATTGTAGTGGAGATTGAGATTGCTAAGGGAAAAGAAAGTTGGGTGTGGGAAAACCGTCATGGGGCAGAGGTTGTGAGGTTGTGGGGAAACATGGTTAGTGCTATGGCATAAGACAGTCGGAGGTAAAAGTAGAGGCTAAGTAGGGCAGAGAGTGCGGCGATTGTTGCTAGTGCTCCTATTTCTTGCTTTGTTAGTTCACTAAGAATAAGTCATTTTGGTATGAAGCCGGATAGGGGAGGAAGGCCTCCTAAGGACATAAGAATTAGGGGGGATAAAGTGGTGACGATGGGGGTCTTTGTTCAGGAGGTTGCTAGGGTGTTAATATTTGTTGTGTTATTGAGTTTAAATATCAGGAAGGCTGCGAAGGTTATATTAATATAAATGATAAGGGTAAGCAGGGTGAGAGAAGGTGAGAATTGAAGTACTAGGATCATTCATCCAAGGTGGGCAATTGAAGAGTAGGCTAAAATTTTCCGTAGTTGTGTTTGATTCAAGCCTGCCCACCCCCCAATGAGGGTGGAAAGCAGGCCTAGTGAAATTAAGAGGTTTGGGTTGGTGGGTTGAATCTGAAGAAGGAGGGCGAAGGGGGCTAGCTTTTGTCAAGTGGATAAAATAAGGCCGGTAGTCAGTTCTAGTCCCTGAAGAACTTCTGGGAGCCATGAGTGCAGGGGGGCGAGCCCAATTTTTAGGGCGAGGGCCAAGGTGATAAGTGTGATTGGAAAGGGGTGGGTTATTTGTTGGATGCCCCATTCCCCCGAAAGTCAGGCATTTGTTGTGCTTGCAAACAAAATTATGGCAGCAGCGGTAGCTTGAGTGAGGAAGTACTTTGTGGTAGCTTCAACTGCTCGGGGGTGGTGGTGTTGGGCTATAAGGGGAATAATTGCTAGGGTGTTAATTTCCAGCCCTATTCAGGCTAGTAATCAATGGGAGCTTGCAAATGTAATGGTGGTGCCCAGACCCAGTCCGGTGAGCATTACAGTGAGGATGAGGGGATTCATTAGTATAGGTAGGGGTTTCACCTACATTACTGGGGTATGGGCCCAGGAGCTTGTTTAGCTGACTTTACTAGGAGATGGTGTAGTGGGAGCACAAAGAGTCTTGGTCTCTTGAGTAGGGGTTCGAGTCCCCTTTTTCTAAGGAGTCGGGGGGATTTTAACCCCCATAATTCACTCTATCAAAGTGATCCTTTATTCAGGCACAACTCCTTTATAGTTGAGGGGGTAAAGCGGCCAAAGCAGTCGGAATAGCTAAGTGTCAAATTACCAGGGCTAGTGTAAGAGGGAGAAAGTTTTTTCAGATGAGGTGCATAAGTTGGTCGTACCGGAAGCGGGGGTAGGAGGCCCGCACTCAGAGGAAAAGGAGGGAGAGGACTGCTGCTTTGATTATAAGGTTAATAGAAGTTAACTCTGGAAGAGCGGGTACGTGTAGGGCGCCTAGGAATAAAATTGTGGATAGGGTGTTTATTAATAGAATATTGGCGTATTCGGCTAAGAAGAAGAGGGCGAAGGGGCCTCCTGCGTACTCAACATTAAAGCCCGAGACAAGTTCGGATTCTCCTTCCGTTAAGTCGAAAGGGGCACGGTTGGTTTCGGCTAGGGTAGAAACGTACCATATTGCGGCTAGTGGTCAGGCGGGGAGAATCAGTCAGGTGGTTTCTTGAGCAACTTGAAAAGTTTGTAGTGTGAAGCCTCCTGCAAAGATAATTAGACTCAACAGAATAAGTCCTAGGCTCACTTCGTAGGATACGGTTTGGGCGACAGCGCGCAGGGCTCCGATGAGAGCGTATTTTGAATTTGAGGCTCAGCCCGATCCTAAAATTGAGTACACAGTAAGGCTCGAGATGGCGAGGATAAATAGGATGCCTAGGTTAAGATCGGTGGTTGCGTATGGAAGAGGTATAGGTATTCAAAGGGCTAAGGCAAGTGTTAGGGCCAGGATTGGTGCAATAATAAATAGTAAGGGAGAGGAGGTAGATGGGCGAATTGGCTCTTTCGTAAAAAGTTTTAGTCCGTCGGCGATGGGTTGTAACAGGCCATACGGGCCTACGATGTTAGGGCCTTTTCGTATTTGTATGTAACCTAAAACTTTTCGTTCGAGGAGGGTTAGAAAAGCAACGGCTAGAAGAACGGGAACAATAAAGGCTAATGGATTTAGAATATGCGTGGTAAGAATGGTTATCATAGTTAAGGAGGGGATTTGAACCCCTGTTGAAAGGACTTAGGTCTTTTGCAGTACCGGGCTCTGCCACCTTAACATGGCGTTATCTTTGCCCTCAAAGCATGCCCTTTTGTCCAGTTTAGATTTCTTCATTGGGCAGGGGAGAGGCGTGCCTGGGGCATAGGCCTCTTCTCTTCGGTCCTTTCGTACTAGAAGAGAACATAGCATAGATAGAAACTGACCTGGATTGCTCCGGTCTGAACTCAGATCACGTAGGACTTTAATCGTTGAACAAACGAACCCTTAGTAGCTGCTGCACCACTAGGATGTCCTGATCCAACATCGAGGTCGTAAACCCCCTTGTCGATATGGGCTCTAAAAGGGGATTGCGCTGTTATCCCTGGGGTAACTTAGTTCGTTGATCGGCATTGCCGGATCATTTAAGGTCAGAAGTTCTGGTAACTAGAGGTGTCCCTCTGATTTGTAGGAGTGTGGAGGTTACTCCCAGTCCACGTGGGGGTTTTGTTGTTCCCCATGGTCGCCCCAACCGAAAACATTAGAACAGAAACCAATTAGTTTGTTTGGCTTTATTTTGCAGTGATTGACGTGGGCGGTTCTATTGTCTTAAGCTCCACAGGGTCTTCTCGTCTTATGGGCGTATTCCCGCTTCTGCACGGGAAGATCAATTTCATTGACTGGAAAAAGGAGACAGTTAAGCCCTCGTCTTGCCATTCATACGGGTCTTCATTTAAAAGACAAGTGATTGCGCTACCTTTGCACGGTCAAAATACCGCGGCCGTTTAACTTAGTGTCACTGGGCAGGCAGGACCTCTTATACGGGGGGGGGCAAGAGGCGATGTTTTTGATAAACAGGCGAGGCTTATAGGTTTTGCCGAGTTCCTTCTTTTTCTTTTAGTCTTTCATTTAGGTGTGCTCCTGTGTGGGGTTAACGGTTTAGCTTAAAAGTTTTTCTAGCATTTTAAGGGGGTTTTTAATGCCCGCTGTGTTTTGGGGCCGTTGATTTTCGGGGGTTTGTCCATTCCGATGTACAGATGCGCTATGAGGAGGGCGGTGCTTCCTTATTACTCATTTTAGCATGGTCGCTTCCATTTTAATGGGGCGGCCTGGTAAGTATTAGGGGGTTTGGAGTAAGATATTAGAATAACTGGATAATTTGATGTCTAAGCTTTAACGCTTTTTGTTAGGATGGCTGCTTTTAGGCCCACTTTAACATGTTTCCTTGAATAAGTATAATCCTTACCCACCTAAAAAAGTTGTGTCTGTTTCAAAGGGGCTGTACCCCCTTTGACTAACTCTCTCTTCTTCTTTTTGTCCCTTAATAAATGTTGTGGGATTTGGAGGGAAGAAGTTGAGAGGCTGAACTAATATTCAGTTCCCAGGCAACCAGCTATAACTGGGTTCGGTAGGTTTATCACCTCTACTCAAAGCTCTTCCCACTCTTTTGCCACAGAGAAGGGTGTGCCCTATTTTTTAGGCTGGCCTGGAGTAGCTCACTCAGTTTCGGGGTTTCAAACTAAAGGGCTCTTTGCTTGAAGTTGCTGGCTAAATCATGATGCAAAAGGTACGAGGTTTAATCTCTGCTTTTTTATTCTTAACTGGCTTTTTTCATTTCTTTTTCAGCTTTCCCTTGCGGTACTTTTTCTATAGCTCCATAGGTCCTGTTCTGTCTTCCATACTAAGGAAAAAAATATTTTAGTTAGGTGAGGGGGTGTAAATTAGGGGGTATTAATGTTGGTTTGTTGGTTTTGTTGGTTTGGGCTAGCTTTTTGGTGTCAGGGTAATTCGGTTTGCACGAATGACTTCTCAGTGTAAGGGAGATGCTATTCTTATCTTAGCTACACTCTGTTTAGCCAAGTGCACTTTCCAGTACACTTACCATGTTACGACTTTCCTCTTCTTTGCACGGGACTCTGTTTAGTTAGTGGGGTTTTGTAGGGTGCCTGGAGAGGGTGACGGGCGGTGTGTGCGCGCTTAGGGGCCGGGTTTCAGCGAGACTCTCTGTTTCTGGCTTACTACTAAATCCTCCTTTAGGCACTTTTTTCAGTGTGCTTTTCGTGTTCCCTAGTTGTTAGGGAATGTAGCCCATTTCTTCCCCTCTCATACGCTGCACCTTGACCTGACGTATTGGGTGTTACCAATCTTGCTTACTATTAGGCCTTTGCAGGGTAAGCTGACGACGGAGGTATACAGGCGGGATGGAGCAAGGGAGGGTGAGGTTAAACGGGGATTATCGGTTCTAGAACAGGCTCCTCTAGGGGGATATTAAGCACCGCCAAGTCCTTTGGGTTTTAAACTTATGTTTGTAATACCCGGGCGGAAGGTTTTTAGGGCAAAAAATCAATGTTTAGGGCTAAGCATAGTGGGGTATCTAATCCCAGTTTGTTTCTTAGCTTTCGTGGGGTCAGGGTGGGTAAAGTCACTTTCGTTGTTGGGCTTCACATTTTCGGATGCGTATAACGGCCTTGAAGGGGTTTGGCTTTAGTTTAAGGGGGCCCCTAACCACGCTTTATGCCGTAATTTGTCAACTTGAGCCTCTCGTCTAACCGCGGTGGCTGGCACGAGGTTTTACCGGCTCTCTGTATCTTCAATTAAGTCAAGTTTTCACTTATGGCTTAATGTCTGTCACTGCTGATTTCCCTTGGGGGTGTGGCTTAGCAAGGCGTCGTGGGCTACAGGTGTGTGCCTGATACCGGCTCCTTGTTCCCAAAAGGGAATTAAGGGCATCCTCACAGGGGGGCGGAAACTTGCATGTGTAAGTATAGAAAGAGCTGACAGTAAAGTCAGGACCAAGCCTTTGTGCCTGTGAAACTTTTTAGGGTTTATCTTAGCAGCTTCAGTGCTATGCTTTAGTTAAGCTACGCAGAC